AGTCGATGCTTGTTTTTCCGGATAAGTAGTATTTTATCTTCAAGTTCAAGGGAGTTGTTGGAGTGCTTTTGTAAGTCCTGTTGGCGTGCTATAAAATTTCATTTGAATGATAGGCCAATCTAAGTCTTCCATGTCGGTTCGAGGGGAAGGAAGTTCTCATTTTGAAACCTGCGAGCTCTAGAGCAAGCAAATAAGAAAGCTAGAGATAGAGCGGCAGGATAGACATAAAGCTATGGAGAGCTTAGGCAAGTTTGAAAACTGGAATCTTGAAAGCTAGCAGTCTGTTTTTAGCCAAAGAGGATAAAAGATGAGAATATTAACCTCCTTTTTTAAGTGTATGGATGAACTTCTTTTTCCCTTAGCTGTAGTGTTAAGCATTAACTAATTAATGTGCTTTTAATTGATTGGTTAATTTCGCTCTCCAGACAAGTTAGGTTTCAAGCCTATAAATGAATCTTCTTACTCGCATATTGAATACATTCCCTTTTCGGTTCACTCCGATCCAAACGAGCTAACTCTTGTACCCCCTACCGAGCTAAGGAGCGTAACGAATGTAACGTGCCTCAAAGGACTACTATTAATAGATGTATACCAGTCTTGGTGGGATTCTTTCTGTCTCCTTCTCCGGATAAGAAGTAATAGGCGATACGATCGAATGGGGTCCCTGCGAGTTCCCTGTGAGTCAGTTGGAGGACTTTTTGAACACTATGCAGAAATATGTAAGGGCTAGGCCAGTGAGGAAGGGAGTGGATTTCCTGAGTAAGCTGGGAAGCGATCTAGACGATAGAATGCAGTTTCCTTTGATGGGGCCCTTCCTGCAGCAGATTCGTTCACAGACGATTCAATAGCAACCCCTTCTTTTCTTGCAGCAAGAGGGTATTCGAGAACAAGCTCCTCTAGAGATGAATGTGCAGCTGATTCAATAGGAGCTTCTACGATCACAGTAAGAGCCTCTATGCCAACAGCGGCAACTCTCACAGCAGATAGGCAACGGTTACTGAAACAGTTAGCCAAAGAAGAAGACCGGTAACGAAAGCAACGGATATTCCAACAACAATAGGTATTGTAACAATAGGATTCTAAACCTTCTCGTCTTCTGAAGGCCACTCACTCGCTTGAAGATGCCGAATAACCGCCGGTTCTTTAGTACTTGGTTGGAATACCCAAGAGATCCCACTGGATAAGGCCTATTCCCTGCTCGTAAATTAACGGTTTAAGTTCATTTTTTCTTACTGTCGCAAGCCATTCTTCCACTCTATGATTATGATATGATTCACTTTCAAACGGAACAGGGCATTCTTTCTGATCTTCCGAAAGATCTCCTTCTTGCTAACATAAGGAAGATCATATTCTAACCCGCGTAGAATGAAGACTTGTCTTACCGCATACCAGTTGCATGTGGGAAGACCAGAAGCGGGGTGAAGAATAAATAATGGGCGGACGATCACATCGTCCGATAGCTAAATGGATGGTACTTGGCTAACCCGAATCTCTTCACTCCTCATCTCACTCACTCACTTGAAGACCGACCGAATGTGGACATTAGCAGCGCGTAGTCCTTCACCACAGAACTCCCTCAGCTTACTTGCTTCCTTAAGCCAAAAGCACCAAGAGTAGCTACTCCGACAAGAGCAGAAAAGGCACCAACATCGGTGACTAGTAGGGATTCCACCAGTTCCAGTTCAGGCATCATCCTAATCATCAGATAGGGAAGCCGGGATCCTCTACTTAATTCCCGGAAGTGAAAGAACAATTATTTCCATTTTTGATCTAGTTGCTTGCTCACTCACCTCACTTTCTTTTTAGTTCGAAAAAAGCTAATTCGAATCTCGATCTCTGGAATCGAAACCAAGACCAACGAGCCCCTTACCTTAACCTTAGGCAAGCGAAAGACTTACGACTTTGAATTGAGGTAGAATCCTAAGGAAGCTCTTTCAAGTCCTCTGGGCACAAAGGAACTACACAACTTTGTATCTCTTTAGTGATCAGTCTTTTCTGCTCTTAATAGAGAGCGCTGTTCCAGCAGAATCCTAATCAGACTATTGCTCGTACCTAATCACTGCTTAAACCCTCGGTGAAACTGGCTTAAGCCCGACTACAGAGCCTATCTATATCTATATAGGGATATACCACCTGTGAACCAAAGCACATTCTAACTCCCTTTGGCACAAAAGAAAGTCTGCTATCAAATCAAAATCGTCTTCTGTGTGGGATGCCAGGTTGTGAATTGTAAACTCTCCGTTCCTTCTTGACTCGCCTTCAGTCTTGATGGCTGCTAGCTTCCTAAACAGGATTTCTGTTCTATGAGGTACAGGCCTGGCCCGGCCGCACGAAGCAAGAGGAAATAGGTATAGGCTGGATCAATAAAAGAAAGATAACGAAAGTGTACAAGATTCCAATCGGGCTGGCTCAGAAGGAAGGTGGCGGCGAGGAAGGGTCTTTCGAATCTCGATCAAATAGCATAGCACGGGACCGTGCCAAGCTGTAAGCATAGCGAGTTAGGTATGGGCTTTCTTTTAACTACCAGAATCAGCAGTTGGCCTATTGTTGATCAAAGTCTGGGTTGGCGGTCCCTAGTTATAGATAGGCTTTCGCCTTCCTTTTTCCGTCCAACGAGGATTTTAGTGTTTGGAGAATTCTTCCTATTTGACCCGATGCCGTACCCTTCGTGTGTTCATGATACAGGGCCGGGGTACATATTCCACAAAAACAAGGTTCGACTACGAGGATTGATAGGTTGTTCATTTTGTAACCTTCACCTCTATCTACACAGTTTCATTTCTACGTCTTCGACGAGCAAGACTGACATAGGGTGAGGTTTCAACAGGGCAAGCGGAGATTATCCAACCTGCGGTCAGCTATGATATACTCAACTTCTTCTTTTCACCTCCCTCTTCGATCGATCCGGAAGACGTTCCCTTAGCGACATCTCAAGTCCTCCGGTCGAGTTGGAAAACAACCCTTGAGACCTACGAGCTCCTAAAGCAAAGAACGAAATAGACAGACTTAGACGAGGGCATCTTGAACCCCTCTCCCTACGGTCGAGTTAGCCCATGACCTCAAGATCAAGAAGAGCCAGCCATACATAGAAGACAAGGTAAGACCTTGCTCGACCAAATGAACGTAGCAGCAGCATCATGAGATAGAACCCGGTCCTGTCCCGGCTGTCCATCTGTGGAACATGGGGCTGAAGACCTCTAGAGTACCTACTAGAAGAAAGACAGAACCACTTGGCTAGGGGGACAAAACCATTTGGAGGAAGAAGCAGATGGAAGACTGGGTCACTTGTGAAAGAACTAGCCGAAGGGGACCATCACAGTTGGGGCGGTGGATGACAGGCTAGCTCACCAAGAACATCAGGAGAGGTTGGGGAAGACTTGGCTGCGGCAAGGAGAGGTTAGGTCAAGGGATTGCAGAAAGAAGTCCCATCAATCAGAAGAAAAGGATGTTCCAGGAAAGAGGGGAACAAGGATATCCAAAAGAATAGGCCTTGAAGGAAGGCATGAATGAGGGGAGACCGGCTGCAAGATATGCTACAAGGTTGAATCAGTCCACTAAGGGATGACCTCTTCTACATGATTTCAGCGAAGTGTTCAAGTCAAGGACTTAGGCGATCAAAGAAAAGAAGACTTGAAAGAAATTATCCACAGCTAAGGCATCCATCCAATACAGATAGAGCGTCATATACAATGACTCTATCCTTTGGAAACCACCTATTCCTCTCATCGACTACCTTCACTAGGGTCAAGATTCATGGTATTCTAAGGGCCGGAGCAAGGGATTGCTTTCGTCTCTTTCTTTCCTTCAGGGCCTGGAATGGAAGTTGTCGTTAAGCTTCTTTGGATCAATCGATAGTGTGCTTATCGCTCTACTTCGCTTGATTCTCATGCCAGTGGACTCGTCGCTCAGCTTTAGGCCTTATTAGCTTCATTTCTGAAGTGAGCATGAAGTCCGAATTGAATAGATACTGAGAAAGCGTCTTTCGTGATGAAAGTAGCAAGTAAGGATTCAGGATTGAGAAAGAAGCAAAGCGCAGCTGGAGCTGAATCTATTATAGGAGGCGTAGGGTAGGCTCTTTGGATAGATTGACTGGCTTAAGCCGATGAACCAGCTTCTACCACTGACGAGCTAATTCGGACTATGCCTAACTAGAGGAAGAAAATCACCTGATCTTGGCTCGGCATCTTTTGAAAGGGAATCCTATATCTGGTAAGAAAGGGCGAGTCGGCTACTCGAAGCGGAGAAGCAAGAGCTCACTCGACCCATAGGAATAGGGAGGAAGTTTCATTCCAAACTGCTCTTAGTTTGAGCGGACAATACGCTGTTAGACCGGGTCAAACTTACCTTTAGGTTAGGGATCGGAGTTGCAAACTGCTCGACCGGTTGGGTAGGGAGGGCTTCCCACTTCCTCTTCCCATTCATTAAAGGGTACTAAGAAGAACTGAGGAAAGGAGCGGAGTTGAAGAGCGGTACTCCTTCTCTTGAAAACTAACTTCTTAAGGTTAGGATATGCTCGCCCGTCTACCGGGATAGGAGAAAGAGAAGATCTCGACTAGGAGTCTGAGGGAATCTCTAGCGGATCTTTTCTAAGCCAGGAAGATGCCTCTGCTGAAGTAGCAAGTATTGGGGTTTCAAACTGAGATTTGACTTTCTAGTAAAAAGGGGTTTACCTGAAAGAAAGAATCCTGTAGCAAACGGGATTGATTCCACTTCCTTGCTGTTAAGTACGTCCCTCTTATCTCTTGCCGATTCCGAACTCCAGGAGGAGCCGACTAAAGCTAAAAGCAGAGTTGGAGCTTGGCAATGCAGTTGATCTTCTTGCAGCTGAGAGAGATGCTGGCATTGAATGAAGCTGATTCCCCCGTATTGGACAGAAAGAACCTTCTATAATGAAGAGTCGGATGTGAGGGAAAGCCCTCTAGTCGAGTAAGAGAACTGAAAGTTTCAAGCCAGTAAAGTCCGATAGTGTGTCAGTTAAGACTAAAAGCCACGAACTAGCCTCTTTTCCTTCCCTTCTATGGTGAAGTCAGAGCCGGGGCAATCAAATATCATCGATGGGTCCCAGATAGCTTTGTCTGTTCGCCACCACTCGGATTCAATTGCGCATTTGAGAGCATCTATCTCATACTTGTCGGCCTGGCGCGGATCTGAAAGGCGCTGTTAAGCGAAAACTAAGAGAAAGAAGGTCAACTGGGGAAAGACCTTTGGTTCGGTATCGGCATCGGTAGGATTCACAGCTGATGAAAGACCTGCTCCGTCTCCTCTGCCCCTGAGCTTCTCCTTTCGTTTATGTCGTGAAAAGAGGGGCTTCCCTACAATTCAAGAGCGGACACTTCCTCATTCCAGGTCTCAAATCAGTAGCAAAGAGTCCATAGACCGCATCTGCGAAATCTCTTCATTTATGATAATTCAGGTGCCCCTGTTTACTTTTTCTTTCCACACGGCTATTGAACTCCCGCAGCTCCTACCTGATTACCTTGTCGCTCCCTCGGGCGCACCTGACTCTAATTAATCAAAAAGAATTCTACGAGAACCCCTCGGACCAGACAAAAAGGTTTTCAACTCATAAATAAAAAGGTTGCTCGGAGGTTCTCTTTCAAAGGCGGAATCAAACAGCTTGCTTTACTTTACACACAAATTTTGGAGAAGTTATACCCCTTCCTGGCCAAGGCAACTACGCTTCTTCAAGTATCATCGTTGGTTTTGAATCTACGCATTCAATGGTTGGTGCAAGATCAGCTGCTCTTCCATACCGAGAAACCTTACTCCTGAACTTGTCTATCCATTCCCGGTGCTGCCCGATCTCTAAGTGTTGTTCTGACATGTGTGCGATTTAGCAACATAAATCTTTTGTTCTTTATCCGCTCCGACTCCTTCTTTCTTTAACCGCTTGACCTATACCTAAAAGCCCAACCGTCAAGGTTTGGAACTAATGGAGGAGGTCTACTTAGGCCCGCTGGAGCCAATTCTGTTGATGGAAGGGCAGCTGCTTCAACCGAAGAATGGGATGAATTGGTTCTATCCTTGGTCTTTTCTAGCGGATTGTATCCTGAAAAGACATCCATGAATGAAAACAATTTAGGTGAGTTATGTCAAAAGGTCTCCTCATTAGAGGATTCAGGTGCCCCTTCTCGTCTCGAGTTGAGGTTGCTAATGTCCCCACCTTCACCCGCTTTTAGAAGTGGATTCGAACCACTGGACTCTATTTTCTGAGGATACATTGATTCTGTTCAGCCGTTACCATTCTATATGCCTTTTCCGCCTTAAACCCCTTATCCCGGATAGGAAATGTATGCAAACGATGCAGGAATCGAAGTTGAGTGATTCAGTAAGATAGAAGAGCAATTGACTAGTTTGTTTCCTACAGGTTGACCGATTCAGCTCGGCCAATTGAGACAGATAGGGAGCATGCCATTCAAGGGCTGGTTTTCCTATTTATTTGAAATCTTATCCCGTCGTCACCTTGTAAAAAGCTAATGCGACACCCAATTCTTATTTATTTATATTAATAAATTAAGGACCAACCGGCACACAAAGGGGTGAACCCACCTTGTCTAAGACGCGAATGAACGAACATTTGAAAGAGATGGTGACAAACAAGGAAATCGGCGCATTTGGCTCTACCTCTCACGCCAAACCATCGTGGTTGGAACTTGTTTCAATGAAAAAAATTACCAGAATGACCAAAACATCTCTTCCTGAACAGGCCCAGAGGAAATACAATCATTGAAGTCGTCCCCGGCAATCATCTTTGAAGTGACACAACAGACTATGACTAGACATCTCGAGGAATCCACGCTTCTCACATCTCGTAAACAACTATACATCTTGGAAGCAAAGGCCTGGAGCAAAGGTATTTACCCCTGGTCAATCCACAGTCAATCATCCAGCAACAGATTAAGTAGTCGAAAAAGCAGTAGACATTACAGAAATTGAGAAGGTGCTTTCTCTTAACTCAGCATGGTCATACAATAAGAATAAGAAGTTGGCTATTCTCAGGTCTGGGCTGGGTATCCATATTAGGTTAGGGAGTCAACAAATCCCAGTCATAAAGGACAAGAATAAATCGGACCTTAAATTGTAGAATGCCCCAATCACACAGGTTCGTTATCCACACGAGTCGGGTCTTGCGGCTGATGTGCCATTTGATAAGAGAGGATTGCCTTTTTTTGATGTTCTTTGTAACAAAGCCCGGTAGGGGCGCGTCTGATAATATTGTTAAAAGGGCACAGCCAAAGCCTTCTTTTATTAAATATAAAAAGAGGGGAGGCGGAGGAAGTAGCTCTAACGATAGGAGGGAAAGGTCAGTCACTTGACTGTAAGAACGACTGGAAGGAGAGGACTTTGACAGCTCTATGTTTCATGAGGTCGAACTTCGAATGAGCTATACACTCTAGGAGAAAGCCGCTCTACCTACAGGGTAGTCACCGACGTTTCAAAGTAATGTCCACGCTCGCTCTAGTGAGTTAAGGTGTATGATCAGGCCTCCTACATGGTATCCCTGCCTTACATCAATTCGATAAGCTCTCACTAAGTAATTGAAGATAACTGGGAAACCACTGCTTGTCTTTCCTTTGAAAGAAAAATCCAAGACTTCGGTTAGCGGGGAGCGCCCCTGTCCTCTTTTCTCCCCCCCCCCCTTTTCTTTTTAGAAGCCGAACCTAGTCTTTGTGTGAGTTGTAGCGGATCACGTGGCTCGATGGAGGTTCCTCAGCGTCTTTTGTTTGAATGACTACCGCGTGCCATTTGACCTCAGTCATTTTGTCCTACTTGCGTTTTTTCGAATATCCTATAACGTACCATCTAGGTCTCGTCTTGTAAGCCCGGAAGATGAAAGTGCTCCTTCTTCTTCTTACTCCCGCTCGATCAGGGAGAATGACTCTTTTAAATCTAGGATCCGACCACTATTTGGTACACTGGACTATGTTGGTTTCCAAGAGATCACTGATAAACAGGTACTCCCGGATGGAAGGTACATATCGGAGAAAGAATTCTATTGCGCAACGGCAGACGCATCTAACCGCTGAACTTACATTGGAACCCATCGCCGTGATCGGATCGGCTGGGTGAGCTTTTCACTCACACGCGCGGCCAGCCTTTTATCCAGACCCTTATCCTGCCTGATACACTAGACGCATAGTCTGCGAAACCTGCACTAGTCACTACCTAGCTGGCTGGCGACTACTCCTACTCATAGAAGGCTAGTTTACAGGATAGCTTTATCTAGCTTACTTTGAATAAACTTACCCCACTTCCGCAAAAGGGTGACCCATAGAACGATGGATTAGCGGGCTAGGGTAGGGATGGTACTTCATTTAAACAGTGACATTGCTCATGGATTTGAACAGCAATCCTAGATCACACCTATATGAAGCCTTGCTGCATCTCTAACTTCCTGCCTCGTCATCCCAGGCCACCCACCCTAACCTAATGGAGAAGATTACTGGGCCACTCTCTGCAGGTTAACTCTGGTTGGCCAGTCAAAAGACACACGCTACCATAACAGAACACTTAATTAACATCAACTTGGGCAGCTTCACCCCGGAAAAGCATTGGAGTCTTTCTTTTTTGATGATCCCCGACCCGACTCCGAAGTCTTCTGCGTGCATTATTCTGCCCTCAACAACTCTTTTCGTAGTTGATCACCGACCAAGCCTCACACTTCTACTTCAGGAGCTTGCCTTGAGGTGAGGGTACTATGACGATCTTAGTCCGAATGAATGCCTAAGGGTGAAAGGCTCTTCTGACCACATGTCTGTCTCTGGTGACGATCGATCCCTAAGTCATATTAGGTATTAGGTATGTAAAGACAATTTCATTATAGAGTGTTAGCGCCATTTCCCTTTACCAGTAGGTTTGATAGGGTTCCTTCGGGAAGAATAAGGATCCGGGGCAATAAAATAAAGCAAATGGGGATATTCTCGGGCTAGCCATCACTTGGGGAAAAGATTTGAAAAGGGGATTTGGTAAGGAAAGTCGGGAAGGCCCAGCTAAGATAGATTAAGGGCACACAGCCGGAAAGGGTCAAGAACAAAAAAGTGGGGTAAGGGGGGGTCCATAACGGACTACTCGCTTACCGGAATAGCCGGCTTCCCCTAAACGCTTATCCCTGACGGACGACTTCCCTTTGCGCGGAGATACAGAGGCCGAAGAAGAAAAAAAGGAGGTTTTTATTCGTCGAGGCATCTGCTCCGCCTGCCACTCAGCTTGGAAGGGGGGGATATAGCTCAGTTGGTAGAGCTCCGCTCTTGCAATTGGGTTGTTGCGATTACGGGTAAAAAAATCCATCCTGGACCAAGCAAGGATCCTTCTAGGCCAACAACTCTCATCTCAGTAGGTGTTATCGGCATCTCAGCAGATCTGATGGTTCTAGGAAAATCATTGAATAAGGTATTCACTTCGTTCAGTCATTTAATCCAGGCTAAGAATTCCGCACTCTCCCTCTCCCCTAAACTACAAGCTTTGAAGCCCTACCATTATAAAAGTAAAATAACTTTCACAAAGCGAAGGGACATTGCTTACAACTCAAAAGGACGGGATGTTAATATGTTAGGCTAAGGCACCTCTCATCACAGCACGTCGAAAGCATGCCATCAAATTCATTATTTAAAGCCTTAGAGCAGTAGCACGCACAGGGATAGAAAACCCTTCTGATCCCAAGGAATGCGCGTCTGGTGGTATCGAGAGAAAGGTTGCATTTAGGAGTGATTTCTCTCCAGAACTAGAAATATCATAAGAGAAGAAAGAGCTAGTAAAGTCAAATAGTACGCCCGGTGAACCGGGTTCTACCACTTCAGGTCCCAATCCATAGTAAGGCTTTGATCCGAAACGCTAGCTATATGGTTAACACATGCAAGTCGAACGAAGTGATCTTGGACGAGTCTTTGATATTCCGTAAGTAAGTAAGTCGGTGAACTTTCTCCAATGTCTTTATTGGTTGGTAAACCCAACTCGAAATTTCCGTCTTCCTGAATTGGGAGAAAGCAGAAGTCTCTCTCTTTTTTGGGGGGAGCAGAGCTAGCTATTGAACAAAAAGACCTTTCAATGAACAACAAAAATTCCTTGATACTTTATGGAAATCCCACATCCGCTGATCTACGATTTATGCATAGTGATCCGTTTTCGTTCCCTTCCAGTAGTAGCTCCTCTAGTCGTTCCTCAACTAGGTCGGACGCGGAAAGCGCTCCACCTGAGTTCGAGCGGTTATTTGATCGAATCTGTGATGAATACGCAGAGTGGGTGGGGAGAAGCGGGAGGCAATTACCTCCCGAATGGACGGTGCCCGACCTTGTTCGGGCAGTTATTTCCGACGATCGGATTGACAGTCCCGGCTTTCTCACAAGTGAATATTATGATGTAATGTTACATGGACCAAATGCTTGGTTATGTAACGATATTCTTGCATTTTTAGATCTGGTAAACTATGTCTTTTAGTTCCGGAAATGTGAAACAAAAGTTTTTCCCTCGCCAAATACGGGGGACATGTTACCATGTATCCAAACGGAGAAGCAGAAGCAGAAGAATCGGATTGAGATTGCCAAAGACCTTTTGGGGGAAGTCAAAAACAGTAGCAGTTGGGGACGCCTAGTCCATCATACTATAGTGGTCTTACATACAGTTAGTGTCGGCAGGAATGGAACAGAAATCTCGTATATGAAAAATTTTTAGTATATATAGCGGAGTAGCTTTCTTTGTTTGAAGGCTTCAAGTGAGAGAGAGGATAGGATCAAACCATCGCATCACCAAAAGGTGCTCGGGTGTACCTTAGAGCAACGAAAACGAAGACTTTCGAGAACAAATATTGGACCGGGAATCAAAAGGGGTAAAGTAAAGTAAAAGCGCATATGGCACGAAAAGGAAATCCGATGTCGGTAAGACTTGATCTGAATCGTAGTTCAGATTCAAGTCGGTTCAGTGAGGGCGACCGCGAAAGTCACCGAATGGGTCAGTCTTTTCCTTCAGTTTGTCCTATATTAAAAAAAAGCGTGGGAGGACATTGCAGATGTCCGGGACGGACACGACTTCTTCTAACGCTAGAAGACCACTGGAAGACACCCGGGACCAGAGCATGTCGTGAAAGAAGCACACTGGGCGGGCGTGCTTCGACCGTGTCTCCGGGGCACAGTTGAATGTAGATATCATGAATGCGAGGTGCAGGAGACCAGGCCGAGAAACCCGGGCAACCACTCCCCTATGTGCCGATCGCTAGCGCATCCAGGGCCCCGGCGCCCAGCTCGGCCGGAGAGGCCTAGCCTGATCTGAGAAGTGCTAATTCGGTTCGGATAGACTTCATTCAAGAACGCCGCCGCCCCTGGAATCAATAAGAAAACAAGTGCAAAGTTTCAGATCAGTGAATAAATCGAAACGAAAGAAGAGACGTTTCTCGCTCGGCGCCTAAAGCGCACTATGCTCCGCTTCAACAAATGAGAGTTTTCGGTGGAACCGGTGAACCACGCGAGCTGGTTAGATGCGCGGGACAGAGGGCTCGTAGTACCTGCTAGCGCAGCTATGCTCTGTAAGGGAAGGAGCCTAAATCGAACCCCTTCTTTCTTTTTTTTCTTTGAAAAAAAGCAGTACAAAGAGATTCTCGGATGAGACTAAGCAGCCACCGACCGTTCTGACGCGCCCCTGACCTATCTTGATTAAGACCGAAAACTCTCTAAAATGGAGCCTGGTTTAAGCTGTCAAACAAATGATAGAATAGAAAAAAAAAGAACCACTAGTAGGGATATGGATGGAGTCTCGCTCAGTAAAGAGAGTTGTAGATTAGTAGAAAAGGAGAAGAGCCTTTACTTGATATATTATATATAAGTATTAGTAAAGCGCTAACGCTGCCATTTTTCTAAAGCAACAAGCGCGAAACTTTACTTTTTGAGAAAGAAGGTGCTTGTTGCCGCTTTATTAGTAAGTAAGCTTGTTTTATATCATATCAATAAAGGCGAAAGGTTGCTTTACCAAATAATATAAGGCGCGTTAGCGCTTTAGAAGGACATTTAGGCTTTACTAATAGAATATATAGGGCGTTTTTTTTCACGCAGGTTTGGAACCCTATACAAGGGGCGTTTCCTTTCAAATGACAACAGCCTCTTCCTGCTGCGAGGGCGTTGCGCGAAACCAAACCGCCCCCCCCCGCCCGATCAAGTACCAGTTGCTTTGCCGGCGGGCCCACTTAGGTTAGGGGGGCATTGTCCCTCAGTTCTTACCAACCTCCGGTGTGTAATCGACATGTTGCTAGCTTCAACTCGGTTGAATAAGAATCATTGATTCCCTATGCTGTCCATTTCTTATTCATTCAGGGCGCTCGGCCGGTGCTCCTTTAAAAAACCAAAACCACTCTGAACGTAAGGGAAGATAAGGGAAGACCGCCTGAGCGAACCGACCGAAAGGACTTTTGACTTATTTGAACCGAACGATAGCGGCTTAAAGCTAAGCCTATCACGAGCAGCGTCGCTGCTTGATCGGCGGGGAGGAGCATCTCAAAGTATGGGGCAAAGGATCAAGCGCTTTGACTTTGCCCCCCGGGATCCACCACGGGTTGGGTTTGAGAGCCGTGTGATGGGTGACTATCCTGCACGGTTCGGGGAGCACTTTTTGTCTGCGTTGGTGAATGGAAGCCCCCACTATCAAGCAAGAAAGAAGCGGCTCTTCCCACGGCGGAGTCCCCATTGACTCTATTTATTATTATGGTAAATCAGTGTATCAAGATGTCAATCTGAGATCTTATTTCGGTTCAATACGTCCACCTACGAGACTGACCTTTGGCTTTCGTCTCGGTACGTGTATTATAATAAATTTTCCCAAAAGAACATTCATTCATTTCTTTCTTCCCCGTCGACCACGACGACTGAAACGACACGAAAAATCCAGACCCGGAAAGGAGAAGGGCCGGTGGTGGGCATTTGGGAAAGTCGGGCCGATCGGGTGTCTTCATTCAAGCGACGATACAGAAGAAGAACGAAACGAAGTGAGAGGCCGGGGGGCAGGGAAAAGAGTCGAGTCGATCAGGCTCGACGACCGGGAGAAGCAAAACGAAATTAGGATTTGGCCGAAAAAGAAGCAACGCTATGGATACCATGACCGATCACCATCGATAAAGAAGAATCTTTCTAAATCACTTCGGGTCAGCAGGGCCTTCAAGCATCCGAAATACGCCGGGGTTGTAAATGACATAGCGTTCCTGATAGAAAATGACGACTCCTTCAGAAAAACTAAGTTATTCAAGTTCTTTTTGCCAAAGAAGTCCCGCTCCGACGGCCCGACGAGTCATCTACTTAAAAGGACCCTCCCTGCAGTGCGCCCCTCCTTCAATTATTTGGTCATGCAATACTTATTGAATACAAAGAACCAAATGAATTTCGACCCCGTCGTAGTTCTCAATCATTTCGTGGCACCGGGCGTGGCTGAACCATCTACGATGGGGGGAGCGAATGCACAGGGAAGAAGCTTAGATAAGAGAATACGTTCTCGCATCGCTTTTTTTGTAGAAAGCTCGACCAGCGAGAAAAAGTGTTTGGCCGAAGCCAAAAAGAGGTTGACCCGCTTCATTCGCCAAGCGAATGATCTTCGCTTCTCGGGAACAACAAAAACCACCATCTCGCTCTTTCCTTTTTTCGGTGCTACCTTTTTCTTTCCAAGGGATGGGATTGGGATGTATAATAACCTTTTTTTTGAGGATGCCCGGGAACAACTCCTAGGTCAATTAAGGATCAAATGTTGGAACCTCATGGGTAAGGATAAGGTAATGGAATTGATAGAGAAATTCATATACCTAGGTAGGATAGGAGAATTGATAAGGGGAATAGAGATGATGATAGAGATCATACTGAGAAACAGAATAATTCCGTACGGATACAACTCTTATTTGAACGAAGTGAAAAAAATGCGATCTTTGTTGTCTAATAGAACAAACACTAATACCTTAATTGAGTCGGTCAAGATCAAATCTGTTTATCAAAGTGCTTCTCCGATTGCTCAAGACATCTCTTTTCAACTGAGAAACAAAACAAGATCATTTCGTTCCATTTTTAGTAAAATAGTGAAGGATATTCCATTAGTAATGAAAAAAGGGGTTGAGGGGATCCGTATATGTTGTTCAGGTCGATCAAAAGGCGCAGAAATTGCTAGAACTGAATGCGGAAAGTATGGAAAAATATCTCGTAATGTATTTAACCAGAAAATAGATTATGCTCCTGCGGAAGTATCTACCCGTTACGGAATCTTAGGTGTCAAAGTGTGGATTTCATATTGTTAAAAAATAAGGGGGGCATGCTTTTTCTAGAATGGCTATTCTTCACTTCGGGCCCGGTGGAACTTGTTCCAAACGAGCCCTCTTCGGGCGAATTCATTTTTTCTGCCGTTTCCTTAGCGTTTCACACTAAGCAAGTAAACTACCTTTTTTTTTTTTCATTTTTTATAGTTGCCTCTGCGGTTATCCTACGTATGAAAAGGGATCCCGTTTTGATTGCTCTTTTTCGTTCCCGCCCTCTCACAATGCGGCCCTTTTTCTTTGCAATAGCGTTTTTATTAATAATCTGTGTAAACATCCAAATAGCCGCCTGCGACGGGGGAATTCCTTCTCCCGTGCCAAGTTTACATCCGGAGGTTCCCCCCGACACCGGTGTTCCCCAAGGGGCACCGGTGCAGATTCCTGTCCCACCTGAAATTCCCCAACTAGAAGAGCCTTTAATGTCCATGGAGGATAGGTGGAAGGAACTTCAGCTACGGTTAAGTTTGTATTTCCTCGGGAGAAACAGTTGGTTGGACGTCGGGCAATTCGTGAGAATCCTGGAGAGGCAGGTGCCTATAGAAACAAAGATAGAAGCTGCATTGGTGGACGATGGATATAATCGGGAGGATATCCATCAAAAGAGGGTCGAAATAAGGGGAATCCTCTTTAACCGTGGGGTGAACGCGCTTTCTGAACGTACCTTAGATGAGTATTTGGACCAAATCGAAAGAAATGGCACTCGGCAGAGCACTCCCTATAGAAACGTAAGTAGG